CCCCTCTTGAAGGGGGCCTATCGCGGAAGAATCAAAGAAATGTTTTTACCCTCTAAAAATTCGACAGAAAATTTAATAAAGACAGTTGGTATAAATCGGATTCATAGTATTCTTACTGATTACCAAGAATTTGAACAGAAAGGGGGTCTGTTTGATAAAAAAAAATTATCAACAGAAATTTACAAATTTTTACCTTTAGCTGGTGAATTTGATATAGAACAAAAATCAAACTTAACTTTGAAAAGTCTTTCTTTATTTTCAGATCAAGAACAAAACAAAATAGATTTTGAAAAAGAAAAATTAAAAATGTTATTTAATGTTACTCAAAGACACTCAAATGGTCAAAAAGAATCAGATGGACTAAAAAAAATCAGCAAAAGCTAATAAAAAAATTAAAAAAAGAGATACATATGATAAATAGAAGAAAAGATAAGAAGAAATGCGTCCGCCACCCAAATATTTGATAGCTTCTCCTACAAAAAAAGCAATAACACCAAAACCATTGGTAATTCCATCAACAATCCGTCGATCAAAAAAATGAATAAATTCAGCGGATTTTCTTATTCCTCCAATTAAAGACATTGTATAAAAAGAATCTATATAAGCACGATTATATGACCAATTATATAGGGCATTTATAATTTTGTCCCAAAAGAGTCTCTTAGAACCACCCTTTATCTTAAGAATTAAATTAATGAAATCAAAATTTAATAAAGAAGAATAGGAAGACTTATATAACAAGGACGCTATAAATATTCCCAAAAAGGCTATACTAACCGAAAAGACCGAATCTTTCACAAACTCGTACCAATCCGTCGAATTATTCAATTTCTGAGGCAACAGATTTATCGACGGCATTAACCATTTAGATAATATATCTAAATCCAGCCTTTCTTGACTAAAAGGAATTCCTATAGCCCCAACGAATAAAGTAAATAGACACAACACAAGTAGAGGGAATAACATAGTATTATCAGATTCAGAAGGATAGGAATAAAATTGTTTATTCTGAAAATGAACAACAGTAATAAAGGGGCGTATAACATTTGTAGCACGATCATCAATTGGATATATCTTTTTTGAAAAAAAATAGGAACGTTGCTTATTCGTTATTGTTAACAAACTTACACTTTTGTTTTTGTTAATTCTTTTAGAAACTTCCTTACCCCATAGAGATATTGAATAAAAGGGGATTCGTTGTTTACCAATGTAATTTTGAATCTGAACACCTAAATGCCCTTCAAAAGTAAGTAAATAGATACGAAACATATAAAATGCGGTTAATCCCGCGGTAAGCCAAGCTATTATTGCGAAACTGGTTGAATATAACCAACTATCAGTAAGAATTTCATCTTTAGACCAAAAACAAGCTAATGGTGGAATACCACAAATAGAAAGAGTACCTATTAAAAAGGTGCTTTTGGTAATTGGTACATGTTTTGTTAAACCTCCCATAAGGGCCATATTTTGACTTTTCTGGGGAGAATATCCAACAACCGTTTCCATTGAGTGAATAATGGATCCAGATCCTAAAAATAATAAGGCTTTGGAATAGGCATGAGTAATCAAATGAAATAAAGCACTTCGATAAGACCCCATACCTAGAGCTAGCATCATATAACCCAATTGAGACATTGTGGAATACGCTAAACCTCTCTTAATGTCTTTTTGAGCAATAGCTAAAGTAGCTCCTAATAATACAGTTATTATTCCTACTAACGAAATAAAATGCATTATGTAAGGTATAACTGTGAAAAGAGGAAGAAGGCGGGCTACAAGAAAAATTCCTGCTGCTACCATAGTAGCGGCATGTATAAGAGCGGAAATAGGAGTGGGTCCCTCCATGGCATCAGGTAACCATACATGAAGGGGAAATTGTGCCGATTTAGCAACAGCACCGGCAAATAATAGACCAGCACACAAAGTAACAAATAAAAAATTTACTTCATTATCCACAATCAAATTATTGCATATTTCGAATAAATCCCGAAATTCGAAACTACCCGTTACCCAAAAAAAACCCAAAATTCCTAATAATAAACCAAAATCCCCTATACGATTAGTTACAAAAGCTTTTTGGCAAGCATTTGCTGCAAGAGGTCGTGTAAACCAAAATCCTATTAATAGATAGGAACACACTCCAACCAATTCCCAAAAAATATAAATTTGTATCAAATTAGAACTAGTAACTAATCCCAACATAGAAGTACTGAAAAAACTCATATAAGCAAAAAATCTCAAATACCCTTGATCGTAAGCCATATAATTATCACTATAAACAAGAACCATAATCCCAACAGTAGTTATTAATATTGACATAATAGAAGTAAGTGGGTCGATCAAATAGCCGAATTCTAAAGAAAAATCATTAATAATGACCCAAGACCAGACATATTGATAAATAGAATTTTGATTTCTTTCTTGAATAGATAGATTGATTGCAAAAAGCATGACTATACTTAACAATAAAACACTCTGAAAGGACCACATACGACGAAGGTTTTTTGTTGTCGTTGGAAAAAGAAGAAGTCCTACCCCTATTAATAGAGGAATTGAAAGCGGAATCAAAGGTATGATCCACCCGTATTGATATGTATGTTGCATAAAACCTTTTAAAAATTTTTTAATTAATAGTTTGTGATTCACTAGATCTTGCCTCTTTGAAAGAGCTCAAAAAAAGTCAAGATATGGACTAAGTTACAAGTTAAACTAACTTAATTATAATTTAAATATAATTCAATTTTCTATGCCCTAAGTTTTTGCTAAATCCTTCAAATATTCAAACCACGCGGTTACATTTGGTCAAACGATACGAAAGCTATAAATTCCAAATCTTGGAAACTCAAAAGCCTCTTTTTACTACTTTGATCGCTTAATAGCAAATTAAAGGGTTCTTATCTTAAACCTTGTTGTAGAATATTTTTTTGCACCTAAATAAAAATAAAAGAGAAAATGATGAAAATTCACCACGGACGGTTTTGGATTCTTTTTTAGAGATTTTTTAGATTTTTAGAGAGGTTAAACTTAACTAATTCAATTTATATAACACATCGGATTCTTTATAGATATAAATAAATATAGACTTGAATAATAAATAATACTAATTTAAAGGGACCAATTGAGACAAACTATTTTGTAGATATAAAAAAAAAAAATTTGCTGGAAAAAAAAGTCTGAAAAAAAAAAAAAAAAAATAACATCTCTTTTTTTTTTTTAGTATTTACTAATAGTAAAAATTTTTTATTATTTTATTGATTCAATTTGCATATATCTCCCGTAACACGACTTAACTAATTTATTTTGAGCAAAAGAAAAGATGTCTTTCACATCCAGCTATAACAATAAAAAATCTTTTTTTTTTATATTAAATGGCAGTTCCAAAAAAGCGTACTTCGACATCAAAAAAGCGTATTCGTAAAAATATTTGGAAAAAGGGGGGGTATTGGACAGCGTTAAAAGCTTTTTCGTTAGGGAAATCCCTTTTTACCGGCAACTCAAAAAGTTTTTTTGTACAGCAAACAACTAAGTAATAAGGGTTGGAAAAAAAAGCAATCTATTCAAAAAAAGGACCTCCAACGTTATTTTTATTTTATATATAAAATAAAAATTATATAAAATTTTAAAAATCCATTATGCATTATCTAGTGAATTGGGCTAATCAATCTGAAATGTAACGCAACTCATTCTTTCTATTAAAAAAAAAAAAAAGAATTTTTGGATTATTCAATAAAAAAAAATAGGAATACCTGTTTTAGTAATAAATACAAAATAAAAGATTTACCTTTCTTTGTTTCAGTTTGAAGATGGGGAGGCTTTTTTCCCCATCTTCATGTTATAATATAGAATAATAAAAATTTGGATCTATTTTTTCTATCTGTTTTCTAGTTTAATGATGTTCATTAATTTAATATTTAATCAAAGTAGATTTTTTGAATTCTATCGATTGATGGAGGTAAACCTTTCTAGTTCCAAGAGCTCAAGCATAAAAAAATCAAATCCACGAAAACCACAAAATCCTAAATAAAAAAAATGAACCCTCAACTCGTTCTTTGAATGGATTTTTATTCAGCAACGTAAACGTTTCTGAATAAAAAATATATATATAGTATACTGCATTTAGTTATTCAATCTCGACGATTTTTTAATCATAGATTATTATAAGTTCAAGACAAGCCGCTATGGTGAAATTGGTAGACACGCTGCTCTTAGGAAGCAGTGCTAGAGCATCTCGGTTCGAGTCCGAGTAGCGGCATACCATCTTCTAAAAAAGAGAAAAAGATCATATAATAAATTCAACTCCCAATTTCCATTTAAGAGACTCTTCTTTTCTTTTTTAATTTAAGAATTTTTATGATATTTGCAACCTTAGAACATATATTAACTCATATTTGCTTTTCAATCGTTTCAATCAGAATTACAATTTGGCTAATAAGCTTTTTTTTAGAAGATGAAATCGAACAACTATATGATTCATCTGAAAAGGGAATGATAATTACTTTTTTTTGTCTAACAGGATTATTAGTTACCCGTTGGGTTTATTCGGGACATTTTCCACTAAGCGATTTATCAGAATCTTTAATCTTTCTTTCGTGGAGTTTCTCCCTTATTCATATAGTTCCGTTTTTTAAAAAAAAAAAAAATTATTTAAGCACAATAACCGGTTCAAGTGTTCTGTTGACCCAAGGCTTTGTTACTTCTGGTCTTTTAACTAAAATAGAACAATCTTCAATATTAGTACCCGCTCTTCAATCTGAATGGTTAATAATGCACGTAACTATGATGATAGTGGGCTATGCGTCTCTTTTATGTGGATCATTATTTTCAATAGCACTTCTAGTTATTACATTGAGAAAAAACATAACTATTTTTTATAAAAGGAATCCTTTGTTATTAGTAACGGAATCTTTTTTCATTGGTGAAATCAAATACATGAATGAAAGAGCTAATCTTTTGTCAAATACTTCTTTTTTTTCTACTAAGAATTATTACAGGTGTCAATTGATTCAACAATTAGATTGTTGGAGTTATCGGGTTATTAGTCTAGGGTTTCTATTTTTAACCGTAGGTATTCTTTCGGGAGCGGTGTGGGCTAACGAAGCGTGGGGATCATATTGGAATTGGGACCCAAAAGAAACTTGGGCATTTATTACTTGGGCCGTATTCGCGATTTATTTACATACCCGAACAACTAGAAAGACGCAGGGTTCCAACTCAGCAATTGTAGCCTTTATAGGCTTTCTTATAATTTGGATTTGCTATTTTGGGGTCAATTTATTAGGAATAGGGTTGCATAGTTATGGTTCATTTACACTAACATCAAACTGAATTCAAGAAAGGAATCTTTCGAATCTAACTGAGTCTAGCATATATGTACTAAAAAACTTTAGTTGAACCACGTGTGAATCAAATAAAAAAATAAAATATTTGATTCACACGGTTCGTGCTCATTGCCCATACGGGGTTACCATTTTAAAACTTTATGACGAGAAAAGCCTTCTTTTTTCATTCTACAACTAAAAAAAAAATTAAAATTTTTTAATCATAGGTTTTTTGTTTTAGTTATGAAAACAAAATTGTTTATGTTTATAAGAAAGAATTAGATAGAATAACTTCGACTTTGTCAACAGATAGTGAAAAAATGAAATCAGGGTACATACCAATACCGAGTATGGGTAAAAAAAGAGAAATTGAAAGAAATAACTCGCGCGGTCCAGAATCAACAAAAGAATAATTTTGAATATTAAAAAATTTGTATCCATAGAAAATTTGTCGTGACATAGATAATGAATAAATAGGAGTTAATATCATTCCAATTGCCATTACAAAAGTAATTAATATTTTTGGCATTAAAAGAAATTTTTGGCTAGTAAGTATTCCAAAGAATACTATTAATTCCGCAATAAAACCACTCATACCCGGTAGGGCAAGAGAAGCCATAGAAAAACTACTAAACATGGTGAACATTTTTGGCATTTGGATAGCTATTCCGCCCATTTGGTCAAGGTAAACAAGGCGCAGTCTATCATAAGTGGTACCTGCCAAGAAAAAAAGCGCAGCACCAATAAATCCATGTGATATTATTTGTAAAAGAGCTCCATTAAGTCCCGTATCGGTTATCGACCCAACGCCTATAATTATGAAACCCATATGAGAGACGGAAGAATAAGCTATTCTTTTTTTTAAATTTCGTTGGCCAAGAGATGTTGAAGCTGCATAGATTATTTGTATTGTACCTACTATGACTAAACACGGCGAAAATAGAGAATGGGCGTGAGATAATAATTCCATATTGACCCGCACTAACCCATATGCTCCCATTTTTAATAAGATTCCGGCCAGAAGCATACACGTGCTGTAATGTGCTTCTCCGTGGGTATCTGGTAACCATGTATGTAGGGGTATAATCGGCGATTTGACAGCAAAAGCAATAAAAAATCCAATGTAGAATATTATTTCCAAGGCTACAGGATATGACTGATTAGCTAACGTTTCAAAATTTAATGTTGGTTCATTGGAACCATATAAAGCGATACCCAAAACTCCCATTAAGAGAAAAATAGAACCCCCTGCCGTGTACAAAATAAATTTTGTAGCTGAGTATAGACGTTTTTTTCCTCCCCACATAGATAGAAGTATATAAACAGGAATTAATTCTAACTCCCACATGAGAAAAAAAAGTAAAAGATCCCGACAAGAAAATGATCCTATTTGACCACTGTACATTGCTAACATCAGGAAATGAAATAATCGAGAATCTCGAGTAACGGGCCAAGCTGCTAAAGTCGCTAAGGTAGTGATAAATCCAGTTAGTAAAATAAGTCCTATAGAAAGTCCGTCTATTCCTAATCTCCAATGGAAATCAAAAAAACGGATCCATTCATAATCCTCTGTTAGTTGAATTAATGGATTATCCATTTGACAATGATAGCAGAATGTATAAGTGGTTAGAAGTAGTTCTAATATACATATAAATATAGTATACTGACGAATGGCCTTATTTCCTCTATGGGGAAGAAAAAAGATTAAGGAACCACTAAATATTGGAAAAATTACAATTGTTGTTAACCAAGTAAAAAAATTCGTAGTAAATACAAGATATGCTTGGACCAGACAAACCTGTACTCAAACTAGTTTGAGTACAGGTTTGTCGGTAAAAAAATCAAATGGATTCAAATAAAATTGTCTCGAATATATCAATAAGCTAGACCCATACTCCGGGTTGTTTCATTAGATAAGTAAACTCGAACACTCAAGAACTCGGTTGGGCAGGCAGATTCACATCTTTTACAACCAACGCAGTCTTCTGTTCTTGGAGCGGAGGCTATTTGTTTAGCTTTACACCCGTCCCAGAGTATCATTTCTAATACATCGGTCGGGCAGGCTCGGACACATTGAGTACAGCCTATACAAGTATCATAAATCTTTACTGAATGCGACATTTAATCTATACATTTTGAATGTCAGAAATTTTCGACCTAGTAAACTTATAAAAAAACCTATATTTAGATACCAGACGAATCAACAAGTTATCAGAATTTTTCTAAAAAATGTACGTACTTCTGAATTGGTTTATGACAAAGGTCCAAGATACTTTGATTTCATAGGTTTTTGTAACCACTATCATACCTTAATGTAGCAAACATACTCATTCTAAATTACCTTCTGATTCTGAATATTGAAAGTAATATCGCTAATACTAATCATCACTAATACTAATTGTTCAACAAATTTGATTGGTTAATACGAGTTGATTTTCGGTTACGATAAATTAATGAAACAATAGCCAGTCCAATAGCTGCTTCAGCGGCTGCAATAGCTATAACAAAAATTGTGAAAATGTCCCCTTTTAATTGACGATTATCAAAAAAATTAGAAAATGTTACAAAATTTATATTAACCGCATTTAATATAAGTTCAAGACACATAAGAGCTCTAACCATATTTCGACTTGTGATCAATCCATAGATCCCAATAGAAAATAAATAAGCACTCAACACAAGTATATGTTCGAGCATCATTAACCAACTCCTTATCAATCTTATTCAATTGAATCTAAACACCAACTCAATCGAATCGATTGAATCACATATAACAAGTAGTCGACACGTGAATTGCTTATTTACTATTGACGGGCTACAACAATCGCACCTATTAAAGCAACTAAAAGAATTATTGAAACAAGTTCAAATGGAAGAAAAAAATCTGTTGATAAATGAACCCCAATTTGTTGATTATTAGTTATCAAATCTTGCTCTAGAATCTGGTTTGATTTTGTAGTCCAAATAATAGCATCCCATGACATGTCTAGAATAGTACTAATTAGTGAAATAAAAAGAGTTGTACAAACTATCGAAGTAATTGCATCGCCAATATTCCAAAGATTCTCCTCTTTAGAATATTCTGAACCGTTCATGAACATCACAGCAAAAATGATTAAAACATTTATAGCCCCTACATAAATGAGTAACTGCGCAGCAGCTACAAAAAAAGAGTTCAATAGAAGATAGAATAATGATATACAAATAAGAACAAATCCCAGCGAAAAAGCAGAATAAATTGGGTTGGAAAGTAAAACAACCCCTTGACCTCCTAAAATTAGACCTGATCCTAGAAAGACTAAAAGAAAATCATGTATTGGTCCAGATAAATTCATTTACAAAAAAAAAATTGAAATATTTCATGACTTTATTGACCGTAGCAGGAAAAAAGAAGTGACTCCTTTTTTTTTTATAAAAACTTCTTTTAATTAAATGCAATGTGAGTTGTTGTAGATAGTATTATTCAAAGTACTTTCTCGTTTAATATCCTAAAGAATACTTTTATCTATTGTGAAACTAATTACTCTAAATCTAATATAGAAACTATAATATAGAAAAGAAACAGATTTTCTATTAATAAGTTGTTTAAAAGTTTGAATTGATGAAAGAAAGGATTCTTTTAGATGCAAATAAGACTTTGAACTTCTTTTTTAGTTTTTTGAATCACTGAAGTAAATTGAAAGTTTTATAGATTTTGTATTTTAGGTAAATTTGAAATTGTTCGAATTGTGTAATCGTCACTTACTGATAGCGGTAACCGACCCAACGAAATTTGATTGTAATTCAACTCATGACGATCATAAGTAGAAAGTTCATATTCTTCAGTCATCGATAAACAATTTGTTGGACAATACTCAACACAATTACCACAAAATATACAGATTCCAAAATCAATACTGTAATTAAACAATCGTTTCTTTCGAATATTGGTTTCCAATTTCCAATCAACAACAGGTAGATCTATAGGGCATACACGAACACATACTTCACAAGCAATGCATTTATCAAATTCGAAGTGGATTCGGCCTCTGAAACGCTCAGGTGTAATCAGCTTTTCATAGGGATATTGAATGGTTATAGGTAAACGATTCGCGTGAGCTAAGGCAATCATGAAACCTTGACCAATATATCTGGTAGCTCGTACTGTTTGTTGACCGTAATTTATGAACTCGGTTACCATAGAAAACATGTCGTGAATATAGATAAATAAAAAAAAAGTTTTTATGCTTGTTTCTTTCTCTTGTTTGAGACAAGTTATGAATACAGAATATTATTCTACAATGAAAAAAGTTGGAACGAAGTTGTTAACAACAGATTACCTAGAGAAATAGGTAAAAGAAATTTCCATCCAAAACTTAATAGTTGGTCCATTCGCAGCCTTGGTAAAGTCCATCTTGTTGCAATAGAAATAAACAAGAACAAATAAGTTTTAGCTAGTGTAATAAGTATACCGATTATTGTTCCAAACACTTTACCCGTTTTAGTGATGTCAAAAAACTTAGGAATGAATTCATATGCAATAGAAAGATTCCAACCTCCTAGGTAAAGAACTGTTATAAATAATGAAGAAACTAATAGATTTAGATACGAAGCAATGTAAAATAAACCAAATTTTATACCCGAATATTCCGTTTGATAACCCGCCACTAATTCTTCTTCTGCTTCTGGTAAATCAAAAGGCAATCTCTCACACTCCGCTAGAGAAGAACTTAGAAAAATGCTAAACCCTATGGGTTGACGCCATATATTCCACCCCCAAAAACCGTATTTTGATTGGGCTTCAACTATATCAACTGTACTTGGACTGTTAGATAATCATAGTCGATGATACCACCAATGTTCACATCGCTATTACAGAACCGTACATGAGATTTTTACCTCATACGGCTCCTCAGAGGTCACAAATAAATTTAAGATAGCGGTGTCTCGCTATTATTTATCGTTTTCTGGAAGAAATCTGTCTTAAAGTTAAGCTTCCAAATTATACCAACGAAATTCTGTTTGCTATACTTAAAAAATATATTTAAAAAAATATATATTTCAAAAGCGCTTCTGAATTGATCTTATCTTTTTTGAATCAAAAAAGTGTAATTTTTTTGTTGATAAATAATCCAATCCTTCAATAAAAGACTGTTTAAAATATTTTTATACCAATAGTGCATAGATTTTTCAACCTATTTTTTTTTTTTCAATTTACGAAAAAGGATTAGACCCTACATTTTAATTCAAAATTCATAACAAGAGCTCCCTCTTTAGAACTAATAAATATATATATATATGAAAAAGAATCAAAAAAAAGACCCCCTCTTTTGTTTTTATTTCGTTCCTATTCTCCTTTCTTCATAACTCATAATAAGGGCTTAAACTTTAACCAAAATAAAAGATTATCTCGTTCGTGATAGTTATTTATTTAATCAGTGAATAGGAGCATACTTTGGATCGGAATTGTGGGGAATACTTCTTAAGTGTTTCTACCAACCTAAAGCCCCAATTGAATTTCTTTTTCTATACAGAAACACCCTTTTGGGTGTAACTTTTGAAAAATCCGTATTATCAACCCTTTACGAAACCTTTGTGTATTTTAGTCTTCCTAATCATCCACTCGTTTTTTGTTTAACCTACCCACCCTTATGTTAAATGTTAACAGACGTGCCGTAATAGATAATAAAATAAAGGGTTGGTCGTTTGAACCCGCTTCAAGTAATCATGCTTAAGTAATGAATCTTGGGGTAAACAGCCTCTACTGCTTATGCTTACTTAATTAATCCTTGTACGTAGGAAAATGAGACTTAAACCCTTTTACTACAAATTTTTAAGCTGTTTTCGTTCACCCATATAACTATCTGCTTTAAGCCATCAACCAAAAAAAAATGAATAAAAAACTGTCCAGTTAACCTTTTTTTAAGCCTAAGAAAAAAAAAATAGAGAGGAAATTTTGTGTCTCAACGAACCGCACGTAGAGATATTGATAATATACACAGAGCTAATGGTATTTCATAACTAATTGATTGAGCAGTAGCCCTTAGACCACCTAAAAAGGAATATTTATTATTTGAGCCATATCCCGACATAAGAAGTCCAATAGGAGCAACACTTGAAATAGCGACCCATAAAAAAACGCCAATAGTAAGATCAGATAGAACAAAGTGATAGCCAAATGGAATTACTGCATAGCTTAGTAAAACAGATATGACTGCTATCGATGGTCCGATACTGAATAAACGGGCATCTCCCCTAGATGGAAGAAGATTTTCTTTGAAAAGTAATTTTACACCATCCGCTAGGGCTTGAAGAATTCCTAAAGGGCCAGCGTATTCGGGTCCAATACGTTGTTGTATTCCTGCAGATATTTCTCTTTCTAACCAAACAATCACCAGTACACCTATTGTGATTCCTAATACAAGACCAAAAATTGGGACAAGTATCCATAGAATCTCATAGATCCCTTTTAAGGATTCCAATCTGACAAAGGGATTAATCGATTGTATTTCAGTTGTATCCATTATTATTTTAATCATTTTAACGATCAACTTCTCCCATAATGATATCTATACTACCTAGTATTGTCATAATATCAGCCAATTTCATTCTTTTAACTAACTGAGGAAGAATTTGCAAATTGATAAACCCTGGTGGACGTATTTTCCATCTCCATGGAAAAACGCCCGGATCTCCTATCAAAAAAATTCCCAATTCGCCTTTTGGGGCTTCGACTCTAACGTAAAGTTCTTGTTTAGACAACTCAAAGGCTGGAGAGGGTTTTTTACTAATAAACCGATATTCAAAATCATTCCAGTCAAAATCTTTTACTATATCAAAACGTCGGATTTCCAAATTTTCATAGGGCCCCCCCGGAATTCCTTCCAAAGCCTGTTGTATAATTTTTACGGATTCTGTCATTTCACCGATTCGTACTAAATAACGAGCTAACGAATCGCCTTCTTTTTGCCATTGAACTTCCCAATCCAATTCGTAATAACACTCATACTGATCAACTTTACGAAGATCCCATTGTATTCCCGAAGCTCGTAGCATGGGTCCTGATAAACCCCAATTTAGTGCTTCTTCCCCGGTAACAACTCCTACACCCTCAACTCGTTTTAAAAAAATAGGATTGCGTGTAATAAGCTTTTGATATTCAGTAACCGCTGTTAAAAAGTAATCGCAAAAATCCAAACATTTATCTATCCATCCATAAGGAAGATCCGCAGCAACTCCTCCAATCCGAAAAAAATTATGCATCATTCGCATACCGGTAGCAGCTTCAAACAGGTCATATATCAATTCTCTTTCTCGAAAAGTATAGAAGAAAGGCGTCTGTGCACCAATATCTGCCATAAAGGGACCAAGCCATAATAAATGGGAAGCTATCCGACTTAACTCCAACATAATGACTCGAATATAGCTAGCTCTTTTAGGTACTTGAATATTACCTAATTGTTCAGGCCCGTTTACGGTTATTGCTTCTGTGAACATAGTAGCTAAATAATCCCATCGGGTTACATAGGGCAAATATTGTATAATTGTTCGGTTTTCAGCAATTTTCTCCATCCCTCTGTGTAAATAACCTAATATTGGTTCACAATCAACAACATCTTCACCATCTAGAGTAACAATGAGTCGAAGAACACCATGCATTGATGGGTGTTGCGGTCCCATATTGACTCTCATTAAGTCTTTTCTTGTCGCTGGTACATTCATAAGTTTTTTAACGATTCATTCTTCCATGAATTGCTGAAAATTAAAAGAAATTAATCATAATTTAAAATTTAACCAAATAAACTAAGTACTAAAAATAAGTACTAAAAACGAAAAGCCGCGGCTTTTAGAATTAACGAGTTTTTATCTCTCGAATATTCAACCGACCAATTAATTGTTTATAACGTACTGTATTTTTTTTTGACAAATAAGCCAACAGCCGTTGACGTTTTCCCAATATTTTTCGTAAACCTCTCTGAGATAAATAGTCTTTTTTGTGTAGTTCCAAATGTGAAGTAAGTCTCTGGATCCTATTGGTAAACCAGAATACTTGAAATTCAACAGAACCCCTATTTTCGTCTTCCGAAATGAGTGTATTTTTTAACATTCAAAATTCTCCCTTCGCACCTTACAAATATGTATTTTACCAATAAGTAATAATAATGTTATTAATTGTTATTAATTTTAATGAAGTGTAGTATATGCGTGAATTTCTTTATTAACTCCTACATTTATTAATTCATATTAATCAATCTGGTTTGAAATGAAATTCGATTCCGATAGGGGAATATAGAAATGCGGTACATTTTTGATTCAAAAAAGTATAAAATTTAGTCCTAAAATAATTAAGATTCTGGTAATTTATTTTTAGGTCAAATTTATATCTTATTGTTTGTAGTATCTATATTTGAATGAGATGTAAGATGGGATGTAAGATAGATCATGTTTGAATCTGTTTCCTTTCATAGACCCCTCTATCCTCAAAGATATAGATGAAAGCTGTACTATCAATCAATTTTCAACTATCAATCACTTTTCAACCATGGGTACATCTGTAGTTTTAAAATACCGAAACGGCTACCATTCGTGGTATCAAACCAATAGCGATTCAGACAAGCTAAATCTTCTAATCGATAATTAGGCCAAAGAAATTTTTTTAAGTTAATTAATTCTTTTTTTTCTGTATCAAGGTCTTTCTCTTTATTCAACAATTGACTAGGGTTGTTTCTGGTCCAAAAAAACGAAGGTATCTTAACAAGATTTCTATTTTGAGTCTTTGAATTGAAACAAATTAGAATTCTGAACTCTCTACGACGTCTAGACGATAAAATATTTTCAGGAACAAGCAAATCCAAAAAACTTGTATCAATATATTCTTCTTCTCCGTATGCTTGATCAGTTTGATGCTTGCTTGTATGAACCAAGGAAATATCTAAGGTTTTATACATAATAAATTGCCCATTATTTTTTACAGACAGACGGGCGGGTTCAATAATCAATGCTCCCTTTTTGATCAATTCTGTAAGACTTAAATTCTTATCAATCAGCATTATATCCAAACTCATTTCTTTTTTTTGAATCGAAAATATAGAAATTTTTCTTGGATTTTTCAGTCTAAGCAAGAGACAATAGATTTTTATATTTTTGGTCATTCTTTGATTTAAAGCATTGCCCCAGCGTAATTGAAAAAGGAGATAACGTTTTAGAAAGAAATCCAGTTCGGCTTCTGTCTTACTTTTGTATTGTTTTTTCTTTTTTATCTGTGATACTGCATAATCTTCTTCAATCTGCTTTTCTTGTTTTCTTGGGAGAAAGGACCCAAGATTTCCTGGATTTTTTTGTGTATCTGATCTAGGATCTCCTCCTCTTTCGGATATTTCTTTTTTATTTTTATTCTTTATGTTTTTATTTGATGATAATTCTTTTCGAGCGATGTTTTGCTTTTCCCCCGCAGCATTTTCATTTAAATTGCAAAAAAATACTTTACTTGGGATAACCCATGGTTTTTTTTTATATAGATTAAAAAAAGGTAGGAATTCTGGAAAGAACCAAAATTCCAAACCTGAGATGGGACGATTTATTATTTTTTCATTCATTCCCATCCAATCCAAAAAAGGGTTTTTTGGACTTCGAGAGCTTATTTTCAGATTTGGATTTTTCAAAAGTGTAAGGTAAAAAAGGCTGTTTTTTTTATTTATTTGATAATTCTTACTATCACTATCAAGTTTAGTTTGGTTACTCCCGATATTGATCTTAAACCAAGTCTCAATATCAACTTTTTTTATAAAATAAAAATTGATAATTTTCCAATTTAAAATTTTTCTATCAAAATCCTTTTTTCTATATCTAATATCACTCGTTCTCAGGATAGAATTTTTTTCTAATCTCTTAAAAGGCTTATGTTTATATGTGTTAGAATCAGAAAAAAATTCTGGGTTCTTAGTTACCTTTTGTTCAAAAGGTGATTCATAACTAAACGGGTTTCTCCCTTTTTCATAATTAATATATTGATATGACAAAAGGTCATGTTTATAGTTTTTTTGAAAATTGTTTTTTTGATTCAATAATAAATATACTTCCGAATTTTTTTGTTTTTTCGAATGAATTAATTGATCCTTTTCAGCCAAATTCAATTTGTAATTTTGAACTTTATTATGTTGGTTAATTCGATTTCGCCAGTTTGCTGATATCAATTTAGACCACCTAATCGTGGATAAATTATATTGATAATGTTCTTTTAACCAACCTTTCCACGAATCCGTTGGATAATTTCTAAATTTATTATAATTAAATTCAAAATTTAGTAATCCCTGTCTTTCGAAAAAGTGTTTTATTTTATTTTTAATAAAAAAACCTGTCCTGCGGTAATGAAAACCAGATCCTAATTTATACAAGTTAATAGCTTGAGTTTGTGATAACTTATAAAATAAATATGCTTGAGACAAATGGGATAAGTCACAAAAAAGATCTGAATTTTTCTTATTATTATTTTTAATAGTAGCAACCGATTTTTTAATATTTGAAATAAAGTAAATTGTTTTTTTATTAATTCTTTCGTAAGTTGTTTCATTAATGGCTCTATCGCTATATTTTTTTTTTGATTCAATAAAAGATTGTATATTGAGTCTGGAAATTTTAATTATAAATATAAAAATATTTATGTATAGTTTTTCAACAAAAATTTTTCTAAAAGAATTTAATTTCGAGATTAATCGGTCATTTCTTTTTTTTACTATTTTACAAATTGTTTTGGAAAATTCAAATTTATCAATATTAGAACTTATTTTGTTAGGACTAATATAGATTCGAGGATTTTTTTTTTTTTTTACTTTTGTAATTTTTTCTATTTTATTTCTAATTGTGCTTGTTTTATTAGCGATTTTTTTTTTTTTTTCTGTTAGCAAAGAGTTTGTCGAATGTGGATTTTTATTTTGACTAAAGGATTCATTAATTTTGATTATCGAATCTTTTTTGCCTGTATTTTCGTTCGAATCATATACTCCCAACAATCTAATTGGATTTAATTTTGAAAGTTCTTTTATTAGTTTTTTTATAAATAAAAAAATTTCGACAAAACATCTTTTTATTTCTTTTCCAATTATTACAAATATTTTAGTTTTTTCCTTGAAAACTTTTAAAAATATAAAATATATCTTTTTTAATTTTACAAGTTTTATTTCCAGTTCCCTAATAACAGGCTTAAAAAATTCAACAAAGGAAGACCCCTTTCGGGGAGAACCAAAAGGCAGGTTTGTTTCCATTCCCCAAACTGTTAAAAAATAAAAGGGTATTTTTTGTTTTTTCTTTAAATAGTTATCAGACAGTTGTAGTTTGGATTTATGCCAGGGTTTCAGACAAAAAGGAAATAGGATTTTTATCTGAATACCGTCTGTCAACCAATTTTTTGGAAATTCGGTTTCTGATAATTGAACACCATTATAGGTACATTTAATATGCATTTCTCGATTCCATTCCTCGAGGTCTTCAGACCATTCGGGAAATTTTAATAATAAGATACGTCCAATATTTTTTACTATTATGTAAAAGGGTAAAAAAATATATTTTCTAAGAACTGATTGTGTTATTAGCATACAACCTCTTATTACTTGGGCGAATGGAATAGTATCCCAGGCTTCTGCTAGCTGTATCCGTGCTTGTTCTTTTCTTTTTTTATCCTCTTGTTTATCCTCTTCTTTTTTGTCTTCTTTTTTATACCCCAAAAATTTCAAGTTGATATTGGTTTGTATCCAGTTTTGAAAAAAAAGTTTAATTGGTCGGGGTATATAAAACCCAAAAATGGGGACTTTTTTTATCCTGTCCAAAAAAAGTAGAGAATGCACGTTTGGTTGAAGAAGTTCCCAAATAATAAGTTTACGTCTTTGAGCACGTATAGAACCTTTAATTATTCCTCTTCGGAAATCAGACTGTTGCGAATAGCGGATCAAAGCAACTTCGTTTCGTTGATCGGTAGTATTGGGATCTGTATTATTAGGATCGTCGGTTTCCTTGTTAGCAGTAAAAATGACTACACGCTTCGCTTTTCTTGACCGAATTTGGTGATCGATAGTCATGTTTTCTTGATATTCTCCTGATTGTTGTTCTAATTCGGTTATTAAGTTAGATGACCAACGAGGGAGTTTTTTGCTGATTTTTTTTAGTCCATCTGATTCTTTTTGACCATTTGAGTGTCTTTGAGTAACATT